ATTTCATGTTCCCTTCCTTCTTACGTATTAATATATAGAATAATGAAAATCTATAATAGAAATGTTGCATATTTCTATATCTATATCTCCCGAGAACCTCCTTTTTTTTACTATGAATCCCTGTTGGATCGGATTCTAACGAATCCTTAGGGAACTCGTAAGAAACTCTTTATTATAAGATAAGGACGGGAGAACAAGAATCAAAAAGCGGATTATCATACATATATTTTGTGTAGAAAGATGAATAGGTACACTTATTTAGTTCTACATTCCTTGCACTTATTATATACTTATAATAAATATACTTATCATAAGATATATTTCTAACAAGTACAAATTTCTAACAAGTACAAATATTAAATCGAGGCACCTATTCTATGACAGATTTCAATTTACCCTCTATTTTTGTGCCTTTAGTGGGCCTAGTATTTCCGGCAATTGCAATGGCTTCTTTATCTCTTCATGTTCAAAAAAACAAGATTGTTTAGATCCGATGGGATCAAATCTCATCAATTTATTTTAACACTTGGACTTGGATCATAATACAGATATCTTTTAGTGGAATAGGGCACGGTACGACATGTGACTCCCTCCGAGCACAAATAAAAAAGCTGTTATTGTTATGCATGCAGATCCATGATATATGGATAAATGCATGTATATTATATGTGGGTATAGCTGTTTTTGTTTTCAAATAGATCAGTGAATATCTGAAATAGAAAGTCAATGTATCTATATGTATGTAGATATACATAGTGGGATCATATGAAGGGGATGTTATTATTTTATATCTAACCAATTCGATGAATTACTCCTAATGGTTTACATCATAATAGTGCTAGTTGATGAGAGTTACTTCGGTATCAAAACAAAAAAAAGTAAAGTCAAATTCATTTGGCTTATTCTATTCTCTCAATTCCAATAGAATGCAACTGGATCGAGTATGAACTGGCAATCCGAACGTATATGGATAGAACTTATAACGGGGTCTCGAAAAACAAGTAATTTCTGCTGGGCCTGTATCCTTTTTTTCGGTTCACTAGGATTCTTATTGGTTGGAACTTCCAGTTATCTTGGTATGAATCTGATATCCGTATTTCCCTCTCAGGAAATCCTTTTTTTTCCCCAAGGAATCGTGATGTCTTTCTATGGGATCGCTGGTCTGTTCATTAGTTCCTATTTGTGGTGCACAATTTCGTGGAATGTAGGTAGTGGTTATGATCTTTTTGATAGAAAAGAAGGAATAGTGTGTATTTTTCGTTGGGGATTTCCTGGAATAAATCGTCGCATCTTCCTTCGATTCCTTATGAGAGATATCCAGTCAATCAGAATGGAAGTTAAAGAGGGTCTTTATCCCCGTCGTGTCCTTTATATGGAAATCAGAGGCCAGGGAGCCATTCCCTTGACTCGTACCGATGAGAATTTTACTCCACGAGAAATTGAACAAAAAGCTGCTGAATCGGCTTATTTCTTGCGCGTACCAATTGAAGTATTTTGAAATGAACTGAAGAATGAATGCTTTCTCCGCATGAGGGAAGGAACTCAGGAATCCCCTTTTTAATATAACTGAAGTTTCTTCGGAACGTTTATTCGAGCAAAACATGTTCGATTCTATTTCCCCCGTTCCGTTGGTAATACCGTTGTGTTGTGGCCCATAGAATAAAGCAGGCGGACGAATACGGAACAACCATAATAAGAAGCTATTTTTATCCACCAAAACAAAAACTCTTTTTTTTACATATGGAACGAAACTCAATTCTTTCATACTAGTAACAAATCTAATAAGTATGTATTCATCACACATATCAGAACATTTCGGAATACAGTACAGAATTCATCTTTTTAGGACCAATATTTTGAATTGATACGTTAGATACAGATGGATCGTATCTCGTAAATTATCTCTCTTTCGTCAATCGATGTTTCTTTTTTTTTATCCTTTCTTTTGCTCCTTGATGACCAAACGATTGGATCTCCCATAACTATTCAATTTCTCTCTTGTTTTGCCACCCATTTCGGATTTCATCATCAATATTCTTCAGAAATATCCCCTCAATTATTCCTGGGCTGTGGGTAGCCAGTGAAACATTTCGAAATAATTGATTGATCCAGGGGGAGTTCTTTCGTCTCGAAATCCGAATAATATTCATTACTTCAAGTGGTTTTTCGGGCATTCATCGAAAGGAACAAATGAAGATACAATTGGTTCGAATTTGACCAATTGAGATATCTGGGAACTTGATTATTTCTTCATTCGAAACGGACCTTTATTCTATTTCTATATTCTTTCTAGATCCAAGGACTAAACAATTCAAAAAAAAAAAGAAGGAATAGATCCGATCCATAGGTTCCATACCTTGTTATAGAACTCATGCTTCATAGAAATATCGGATCAGATAGAGTCGGCGAATGAGGCAGTTTCATTAACAATTTACAGAACAGATTAAAAGTGCCAAAAAAGAAAGCATTGACTCCCCTCCCATATCTTGCATCTATAGTCTTTTTGCCCTGGTGGATCTCTCTCTCATTTAATAAAAGTCTGGAACCTTTAGTTACTAATTGGTGGAATACAAGGCAATCCGAAACTTTTTTGAATGATATTCAAGAGAAGAACGTTCTAGAAAGATTCATAGAATTAGAACAACTATTCCTGTTGGACGAAATGATAAAGGAGTACCCGGAGACACAGATACAAAAGCTTCGTATAGGAATCCACAAAGAAACAATACAATTGGTCAAAATGCACAATGAAGATCATATCCATATAATTTTGCATTTCTCGACAAATATAATCTGTTTTGCTATTCTAAGTGGTTATTCTATTCTGGGTAATGAAGAACTTGTCATTCTTAATTCTTGGGTTCAGGAATTCCTCTATAACTTAAGCGACACAATAAAAGCTTTTTCTATTCTTTTATTAACTGATTTATGTATCGGATTCCACTCGCCCCATGGTTGGGAACTAATGATTGGTTCGGTCTACAAAGATTTTGGATTTGCTCATAACAATCAAATTATATCTGGTCTTGTTTCCACTTTTCCAGTCATTCTAGATACAATTTTGAAATATTGGATCTTCCATTATTTAAATCGTGTATCTCCTTCACTTGTAGTGGTTTATCATTCAATGAATGAATGAAGAACTCATTTGATCTGCCGATATCAATCAAATCCGAATGTTACTTCGTACATAAACAAACCATTTTTAATCTGACTCACTCTTTATACTTCTACCCGTCTAAGGGATTCCCCCTCCAGTACAATGGCAGAATCGTGGATAGGGAACTATACTAGCTACCTACCTAATTTATTGTAGAAATTTCCGGGATCAATAATTGGACCATGCAAAATAGAAATACCTTTTCTTGGGTAAAGGAACAGATGACTCGATTCATTTCCGTATCGATCATGATATATGTCATAACTCGGACATCTATTTCAAATGCATATCCCATTTTTGCGCAGCAGGGTTATGAAAATCCACGAGAAGCAACTGGGCGTATTGTATGCGCCAATTGCCATTTAGCTAATAAGCCCGTGGATATTGAGGTTCCACAAGCTGTGCTTCCTGATACTGTATTTGAAGCAGTTGTTAGAATCCCTTATGATATGCAACTGAAACAAGTTCTTGCTAATGGGAAAAAGGGGGCTTTGAATGTGGGGGCTGTTCTTATTTTACCCGAGGGATTCGAATTAGCTCCCCCCGATCGTATTTCTCCCGAGATGAAAGAAAAGATAGGCAATCTGTCTTTTCAGAGTTATCGCCCCACTAAAAGAAATATTCTTGTGGTAGGTCCTGTTCCTGGTCAGAAATATAGTGAAATCGTCTTTCCCATTCTTTCCCCGGACCCTGCTACTAAGAAAGACGTTCACTTCTTAAAGTATCCCATATATGTAGGTGGGAACAGGGGAAGAGGTCAGATTTATCCCGATGGGAACAAGAGTAACAATACAGTCTATAATGCTACAGCAGCAGGTATAGTAAGCAGAATAGTACGTAAAGAAAAAGGGGGGTATGAAATAACCATAGCTGACGCATCGGATGGACACCAAGTGGTTGATATTATACCTCCAGGACCAGAACTTCTTGTTTCAGAGGGTGAATCTATCAAGCTTGATCAACCATTAACGAGTAATCCCAATGTGGGTGGATTTGGTCAGGGAGATGCAGAAATAGTACTTCAAGATCCATTACGTGTCCAAGGTTTGTTGTTCTTCTTGGCATCTGTTATTCTGGCACAAATCTTTTTGGTTCTAAAAAAGAAACAGTTTGAGAAGGTTCAATTGTCCGAAATGAATTTCTAGATCCACGGATTCATCAAGCTGGTAAAAAGAGCCGAATTGTTGTGATCGATGCAATTATGTATGATTCAAAAAAATCATGGAAAATGTTTTGCTTACTTTGTTTATACTGTTTTTCTGCGAGATGCCGGAAATTGCTTGTATCCCATTCCTAGCAATAGTATGTATATTGCGAAGAAGACTACTTGATCCCCCCTTCTTTTTTTCAATCAAAATGGGAGTGTTGTGACTATGCTAGGCCTCCCATTGGCAGATTGTAAATGCCATGTAATGCATCAATAGTTTTTTTGTACCTAATAGAATCGAATTCTAATAGATAATAGGCATAAGTAGGAAGAGAATACACGCGGATAAATGAAAGGAACAAATGATTCTAGGAGGGATTACTCGTCTTCCTAATCTTCCACACAAGAAAAGGGTGGAAAATTCCTTTTCTTGTGTGGAAATAATAATGATTATTGATCCTGTTCGTCAAAGATTACTATTTATTTGATTTTCCAGTTCTATCGGAACTCGTTTGTTTCGATTCATAAGAAGTAGTGGACAAACAAAAAAAGGGGTGGGAGTAACTTACTGAGCAAATAAAACTTCTTCAATGAACTTATAAAAAAAAATGAACTTATAAAAAAAAGTAAAAAAAAGAAAATTTTAACTGTGATGAGATAATCAATAAGGATTGGGATATGCGCAAAAATCCA